CGTCTTCAAAGGCGTAAAATGGTTATTTGGGGACCGTCTCAAGGAAATCCCCATTCCCCGCTTTTTTTGGAAAAAACGGAAGATTTTCCTTTTCCTATATCTGACCTAATGAAACTTTTTTTTTTTATTAGAGATTGGTCGGGCAAAAAGTCAGAATTCGAGATTTTAAATCAACAATTCCAAATAAAAAAAAACGACCAGGAAGACGCAATAGAATTCTGGGAGAACATTCCATATGCACAAAAATCAAGAAGTGTTCTGTTACTAGCTCAATCAATTTTTAGAAGATATATTAAATTACCCTTATTAATAATAGCTAAGAATATCGGCCGTATTTTATTGAGACAATCTCCGGAATGGTACGAGGATTTCCAAGATTGGAATAGAGAAATTTATCTAAAGTGTAGCTATAATGGTCTTCAATTTTCCAAAACAGAATTTCCTAAAAATTGGTTCAGCGAAGGTTTTCAAATCAAAATCCTATATCCTTTTCGTTTGAAACCTTGGCACAAATCTAAGCTACGACTCTCTGATAGAGATCAAAAGCAACAAGATGATTTTGATTCTTGTTTTTTAACAGTTTTTGGAATGGAAACGGAATATCCTTTTGGTCCTCCGCGAAAAACACCTTCCTTTTTTGAACCAATTTTGAAAGATATAGACTATAAAGTCAAAATAAGAAAATTTAATTTTAGAGTTCGAAGAGCTTTAAAAAAAATAAAAAAAAAAGAAGAAAAAGCATTAGTATTTGTAAAACAAATACTAAAAGAACTTTTAAAAGGAAAGAAAATTCCATTATTTATACCGCGAGAAATATACAAATCAAATGAAACTGAAATAGAAAAGGATTTTATAATAAGCAATCCGATAATTCATGAATCACTTAGTCAAAATCGATCTACAGGTTTCACAAATTATTCACAGGCAGAAGAAGAAATGAAACATAGAATTGATAAAAGAAACACAATCATAAATCAAATAGAAATAACGAAAAAAAAAAAAAAGAATAATGGAAAATCACCGCCAAAAATTTGGAAAATATTCAAAATAAAAAATATTGAATTATTAATTCAATTTTTCTTTGAAAAGATATACATAGATATCTTTCTATGTATCATTAATATGCGCAGAATCGCTCTACAACTTTTTATGGAATCAACAAAAAAAATTATTAAGAAATACATTGACAATAACGAAACAAATCAAGAAAAGAAAAAAAAAAAAAATAAAATGGACTTTATTTCGACTATCAATATAAAAAAGGCTTTTGATAATCTTAGAAATAGTAAGGGGAAGTCACATATTTTTTTTGATTTATCTTACTTGTCACAAAAATATGTATTTTTCAAATTATCACAAACCCAGGTTATTCACTTCAATAAGTTCAGATCTATTCTTCAGTATAATGGACCGTCTTTTTTTCTTAAGAATGAAATAAAGGATTTTTTTGGAAGACAAGGAATATTTGATTCCGAAGTAACACATAATCAACTTCCAAATTATGGAATGAATCCCTGGAAAAACTGGTTAAGAGGTCATTATCAATACGATTTATCTCAGATTACATGGTCTAGATTAGTCCCACAAAAAGGGCGAAATGGAAAAAAGAAATGCCAGACGTCTCAAAATAAGGATCTAAACAAATGGTATTCCTATGAAAAAGACCCATTATTTGATTACAAAAAAAAAAAAAACTCGAAAGTCTATTTATTACCAAATAAAGAAGATAATTTTCAAAAAAACTATAGATATGATCGTTTATCATATAAATATATTGATTCTGAAACTAAAAAGAAGGCCTATATTTATAGATCATCATTAGAAACAAATAAGAAGCAAGAAAATTCCACCAGAAAGAAAGAAAAAATTGTTAACATACTCAAAAATATTCCTATCAAGAATTATCTAGGAAAAAGCAATTATATATATATGGAAAAAAATAAAGATAGAAAATATTTGGGTTGGAAATTGAATAAAAATATTCAGGTTGAACCTAATAAGGACCAAAACAAAATAGGGGATAAAATTCATAATAATGGTCTTTTTTATCTTCCGATCGATTCAAATTCCGAAATCAATTACAAAAAGGTCTTTTTTGATTGGATGGGAATGAATGAAAAATTATTAATCTTAAATCGCCTCATATCAAATCCGAAAATTTTTTTCTTTCCAGAGCTTGTGATACTTTATCATAAATATAAAGAGAAACCTTGGTTTATCCCAAGCAACTTACTTCTTTTTAATTTGAATAGAAATCCAAATTTTAGTGAAAATCAAAATAGAAAGGGAAGGCAAGAGGAGGGTGAGGATTTTTTAAATTTTAGCCCATCCAATTCAAAACAATATTTTGAATTAAAGAATCAAAACAATATTGAAGAATCTTTTTTAGAATCAATTGAAAAACTAAACATATTATTTAAAGGAGATTTTCCTTTGCAATTAAGATGGACTGGACGTTTGAATCAATTGAATCAAAAAATGATGAATAATATCCAGATAT